TCCCCAGTGAGCTCGTCTCGTCTTAGGGAAGGGCATTTTTATTCACCAGGAACCACCACTGGATCAGGAGCAGGATCCCCTCTCTCTGGGCGGGCAAACAAAAGAAAGAAAGCACACTCGTCGGTTATCCACCCTGCCCGTAAGCCAGATCGATTTATTCATAAAAGAAAACATATATATCATCTTTCTATACGTTCGTTAACTTAACCAGTGGGGCTTCCCAACATCCAACAGAAGCGTTAGTTGATCGGTCTACTGAACCTGGCTTTTGAACTCGTCATTCCGGGCGCACTCGATTGACCTTAGCTTATGGTCTAGGCCTCACATTCGTCTCCGTCATCTCCGTCTCTGTCTCCCCTTCGAAAGTCAACACAACATAAGAACGAGTAAAACAAGATAAAGAATCCCCTTCATTCTATGAACTTCTTTATTGAATTGAATGCTTGGTGTCAGAGCTCGTGAAGGAAGAGTCACTCGCCCGTAAACCATCATGACACAAGGGAACGGGAAGCGCAATAGCAACCCATAAGCTTTACTAATAGGGGCATTCCATTGATAACGATAGAAAGAGCGATCCACGGAAGCCATTGAAACCAAGCTTGATAGGATAAGAGCACTCTAACACGAACAGGACCAGGTCAGACATCGCCCTACTAGATAGAAAAGGTTGGGGAGGGCATATGATTGATCTAAAGATTAAAGGGAGCTGGACCAAGCCATCCTGATCGTCCCATACCTTTGAAAGCCCACCAGCTAGCATTCGGAATCACAAGAATAGCGAACTGGGGCGAGCCTATATAATGATAATGTAATAAAGCAAATTGTAAAATACCCAACATCGATCATCAGAGGGATAGTAGCGGACGAGACAAGCTCCTGCGCCTACAACAGATCCTGCAGTTTCAGCTTCGACACCAGCGGCTACTTAAGCTGAAGCTCCAGTTCAAGGGAAGGGTTCCAAACCAGCCTTAGAACCAACCTTAGACCAGACCCAGAAGCAACCAGAAGAGAAAGCCCCCAACTCAACTCCCCGAGACAGCTATTGGCATCAGGGGGCAGCGATGACCAGGACCCGCACCCCCGGAAAAAGATAAAGGCTCTCGTTCGGAAACCACCCCTCCCTATACCTAAAAAGCCTTCCCCTCGTTTAAAGAAAGCCCTCTCTGTGAGCTAGACAGCGAGTCAGCATTCGTCCAACTATTTAGGTCCATGATCCCTCGCCCCGGTCTCTAGATGAGAGGATTCCTTTCCACCGACACCAGATCCCCTTGGCTCAGACAACCACACGATGGAAGAAAGGTTTTTTGAGGGATTGATATATGTTCATAACCGGACTTCCCGCTAGCACGCCCCACTCCTAACTGCATAAGAAATCGAACCCGAAACTAAGCTAAGGCTGTGGAGGTTTTTATTACTGCTTGTCCGCCAGCCAGTAAGCGCTTGGCCCCCGGGCATTGATTAAGTGAGAGAGGACTACCACTTTCGCTCTCCCATCAGTGTGACTAAACTCATCTCCGTCTGCTACTCGCCTGGCCTTAGCCTCTGATCTTTCATCCGTGCCTTCTTAATCCAAGAAAGCTTCTAGGTTTTTCTCCCTTCCATCCTAGTCCGGCAGGCAGCACTTGTAAAAAAAAATCCGGTTAAACGCTCATCAGTTCTCATAGCGAGGCCTCGCTTATTGGATTGAAGCCAACACAACACAACCTAAGCGGTTGCCTGACCTTTATTTGCAGAGTCCCTCAAGCCCCCTCTCGATGAAAAAAGGGGGGAAAGGCACCGGACGCAATTTCGGAACCGGTGCATGCCTAAAGATCGCCTCCTCTAAGAACCTCTCTGCGCCCCTCCCTCTCCTTTCAGTCGAGCTACTTCGTTACCCCGATGCTACCCTGAAGCCGGATCGTGTAGCCCACCTTTGCCCCGGCTTGATTACGAAGAAGAGGCTGTCTCATATCATGGGGGAGTCGAAGCCCTACGGCTAGGACGTAAGCCAGCCGGAAACCAACTAATCTACTTTGGCATTCATGTGCCACGGGTGGACTGAGATCCAAAATATTTTCTGTCAATGGCTTACAGTACTCGATGACTGCATACGTAAGAAAATGTCGAAGGACCACTTTCTATTTTTTTCTCTGTTAATGGATTGGAAAATGAATCGAATTGCATGCAGCATACGTATGAAATTAACACCTCCCCTGCGGTGCCATCAATGAGAATCGAACCAACCACAGCCCCACTACTTACTTTATTATTCCAAGGTTTCGCACCCTGTTGACATTTGTTTCTCGCTGAGTAAGCAATGTCTTTCCCGCCCCGGTACTCAAAAGTCTTATTTGCGGAGAAGGGTTGGTCGTAGATCAGAACGATCGGGCTTCAGGGTAGCTTCTGGGAGTGCTCTACGAGAAGGCATATGTGTTACATCCGGGAGTGCTCAATGATGTCTAGCAGAAGAAGAGGAGAGGATAAGCAAGAAGGTAATATCAGTAGTGAGACTCGAGGGTACCATCAGGGGGGGTTTGGGGGTCCTCCCCCAGCCTAGCTAATAGAGAACTTAAATCTTCCCGTTAAGACTGACCAGAAATACCGGGGTTGAAGGCTTCAGTGAGAGTTCCAGGGTTGTCAACTAGAAGGCTGATTAGAAGATAAGGTTTTTTCCAGGGTTGTCTACGATCAGAACTAGAAGGAAGATGTGATAGCAGTAGCAGAAGGCGGATGCTCTAGTTCCAGGCTGATTATAAGAGATAGTTTACTCGGACGGTGGGATAGCTTAAACATCATCTCCTCCTATCCCGGTGGGAGTACTGAAAGAGGGTGTTACGGGCTTCTTCTTATAAGAAGGAGGGCTTTAGGGCTTAACTAAGTATTAGTTAAGGGCTCGGAACTTCTAGTAAGTGAAGGTCAGCGGGAGCTGCTATCGGTAGCGGAAAGGGCTTGACTTATCTAAGTAAAGGTAGTAGAGACGGCTTGCATCAGGGTTGGCGTGGATAAGGCTTATGTGTAGCATAAGGGTTGGCTTTTAGTCCTTCTTTCCCAAAAAGAAGTAGACCTTATGGTACGTACCCTTCTTAGCCATTGGTGCGTTAAGGCTGAATGGGTAGTCTAAAAACAAAAGAGGCTTCTCCTCAAAGGTAGTTTACTTGCTTAGTGCTTGCTTGCGCTAAGGATCGAAGAGCTTAGTGTGAAACGCTAAGGAAGTCATATGCTCTTTTCTTAAGTGTGGTGCCCTCAATACAACCTTCCCTAAAAGTGGAGGTAGGAGATCCAGTTAACGAATAGGCTACGGCTGTAGCTGCAACGAGTAATGAATTCTCGGAAGCTCTTTCTTAAGGGGTGCCCCCTTCCCTCGAATGCTGCATTGGAGCGAGTTCTTCTACTGCCGAGTCCAGCTCAGGTAGCCATTCGTTCATGCTTCGCCCGGAAGGTTCCTGATAGCTGGTTGACAAATTGCTGTATACTATACTAGGATGCCGGATCTAGATAGATCCAAAGCCTGACTACACGGAATAAATGTAATAATCCGGAGATGACCGCTTTCTTTGTACTCGGCCTCGTTGTTTTAGGCCTCCAAGCCCAGCTTTACGGCTTTCTCGATCTTAGCGTTTTCTGGTGTTACCAGAACAATACCGATACCAGATCCGCTTTCATTCGACGAGCCATCAACGAACAATCTCCACCCCGAACTCTGAGCAAACAGGTCTTGGAGGCCGCCCCCAGTAGCCAGGTCTGGGATAATCTTCAATTTGTTCGGTTCTCACCTCTGAGGTGAGCTTGTCTGGAGTTCTTTTCTCTACGTTGGCCATAGAGGTCGGCTCGTCATCTATGGAATAGTCGCCCCCAATGTCTGATTCTACAGGGAAATCTGCCAGGAAGCTGGCTAGTGCTTGACCTTTTTCTGCTGTTCGTGGTTCGTATCGAATGTCGAACTCGCCTAGCTGAACTGCCCACTTTGCGACTCTTCCGGGCAGGTCGGTCTTGCCGAGGTCTTTTTTGAGGGGTTGAAAGGCTTCTTCGCAGTCAGACGTCCACTCGAATGTGGTATTCTTCTTCAGGAGCTGAAAAAGAGGTCGACACTTGTCTGATGGCCTGGATATGAACCTGTTGAGGGCTGCGACTCATCCATTATGCTTGCCTGAGGATCCTCTTCACTTGGCATGCTATCTCAAGAGAACGAGGAGAGTAGGACTGAAGAAGTGTTACTCGGAAATTGGGGAATAATCTCCTTGAGAGAGGGTATCAGATGTTTTGCCATGATGGTGATGACGAAAGTCTGTTAGTTTGGGCCTAGGCCTTTCAGAAACCAGTATACCTTGTGCGTCTCGGGCACAGGACATCCTATCGCACACAAGACTAACATATTATCTTAAAGTGTCTAGCACGCGCACCTGACGGAACGGAATTTCTTTTTTGAACTCCTTATCTCGAAGCCGTGGGCGTTCTACCTGTTTGCATTCGTTGATGCCTGCGTCTTCGATCTCTCTTTGCAAAAAGGGAAGGGAGCCTTTCTGTAACGGCGACAGAGGGTGTTGCCGGAAGTTGTTTTGAAAAACAACATAAATACTTCTTCTTCTACGATATTTCGGGTGAGCATAAGCCGTAGTGACCGACTGACCCAATGGCTTATGCTCACCCACATTTTATTAAATTAATTACTTTACTGCAAGTATCTTATCCTTAATTTATAAATAAGGATCTGAGCCATGAGCGGTCTATTGATCAAGAGTCCCGCTTAGTCCGTCACCTCGTCTTCACTGAACACCTACCCACTCGCCTCCGAGACTTTCTTACCTCTCCGAGAATGGAGGTACTCGATCGTTTTGGGAACGTGAGGGGGGGAGGACACTTTAGGAGAAGTGACCCGATGCACGCCGGGGAACGGCTCTATCTACCTGAAGCTAAGCATAGAGCTTGCTGGCAGCACTTTGACTTCGACAAAAATTAAGTTTAGTACAGGCTAGGTAAGGAGTTGTTGACCACGACACTCTTACTCTTCAGTTATGTGTTCTCTGTTGGTTGGCTTGCCACTCTAGCTGAGTGCCTTTGATTATCATTGGCCGATAGGGATAGCCCCTTCCCTTTCTTCACGTCACCGCACTGAATTCTATGCACTTTACTCACGTTCTTTACTCTAGTCCTGTCATTCTTCTGAGAGCAAGGGTCCAACATATCCGAAAAATAAGGAGGATTCCTCGCCCGCGCTTCGCGCGATACATACCAAAAAGATTTAAAAAATGGTTTTTCTTCTCTTAACATCAGTTTAACTCATCTTTCATCCACTCCCCGATTGGCAGCGCGCGGGGCAGGTCGGCGTCCGGGAGCTCCGCCCAACCAACCCTACCTATCACAGGACCACTAAACTCCTGTTCTAGCTCTTTTTTTAGGCCTTTCAGGCGACAATGGAACATGGCTAACCCATGCATCCACGTTCAGGAATAGCAGTTCATTCGATCAATGACGAGCAAAGGAAGCATTCTGTCTTTCAAACCTTTTCTGATCCCGGATCGCTGTGATGAACGAACATCGGTGCGGGCTCAAGTAGTTTAGTAAATATAGTATATCCGGGTGTCAGTATGAAAGATGGATCAAATCCTCGTGGTGAGGAGGCAGCTTAGTCTCCGTAGTTAATCTCTCTCCTTGGGCACAGAACTGTAAATCTGTCTTTCTCTGCCTAGACCCAAACCAGCCAGCAACTGGAGAAAGGCAGGATGAATCAACACCTCCTACTAATGGGGATCTACTAACCAATGCAACCGGGAAACCTTCTATCAAAAGTTCTGAACTAGCATCCGAAGCTAGGCGGTACTCTGCCTTGTATTGCCGTTACTTGGATTAGGGAAGAAGGAAGGGCTTACACCAGAACTCGTTGATCTGATCTTCTATGCCCGGGAAGGAGGAGTCAATAGAGAGAGCTTCGGATCGAATCTTTGGAATCTCATCTCTAGAGGCAGCATCTTTCTCTAGTTCCGCGCAATCCATGCGAATCCATATGCAAACAAAGGTAGCTGGAACATTTATTAACCTCACCCTTCTTCCCCTTAGACCTTATTTATGGCTCGGACCCTCCTGTACCACCAAGGCAGACAGATACGTTTCCTAGCCCTTGCGCAAGCCTTTCTTTAGCAGCATGGTGGAAACCATTATACTAGCTCCTACTTTGCCTTCACAACCGGCACATACAAGGCGCCTTGTCATCCATAATGCAAAAGGAATTCAGGCGGGGTGGGGGCACTGCCCTCGCCCTGCGAAGGAACTCCAGTCCCAAGACCACAAATCATCGAGTTGCACCGTTGGCTCGGCCTGACCAGCCAGCCATCCGGATCGACAGGCACGCCCCTCGCAAGTCCCGCCAGTAATTGGAGTATTCTATAATCCTTCCGTCCCGTGCCCGCAGTAGGCTTGAGTTATATAACCCTCCGTTCGGTCTGGCTAGTATAGTATCCTTCGCCGAACTCGCCTTAAACAGTAGGCTACAGTCTAAAATACCCCCTTTCCTTCCCCCCGAAGGCTAGGCGTAGTGCATAGCTCTTGGGGATAACAACAGACCAACTGATGAACGAATTTGATCTCTTATGTTCCTGAAGGAGTGAGTGAACGTAGTGAACGGTGCAAGCAGCAAGAGGTGCAACATCAAGTGTTGCGGTTTGATGAATCGGAGGGCTAAATAGCACCTGCTCTTTCGTCACAGCCATCAAGCTAGCAACAAGACGACTAAGCCTATTCGCCCCACAAAGAGGCCGCCTTCGGGACTGCTTAACAAGGAAGACAGACTGTCACACGGCCTAAGAGAGAGAAAGAAAAGTCAGTGACGGCGGAGTCGGTCATTCTACTTCCCGGTTCTTTTACCAGCCAGCCTACGGCACCTGAGCATCCGCACGACGTTCTCATATGATCCTGTGACTGGGCCTAGGCAGTTCTCCAGAAGGGTATCGTCAAGACCTCTCGAGACGAGAATAGACGAAGGGAAAGGAAGGAAAGATATTCGACATACACCGACTGAAGACTGTTTCCTGTGGTTTGTCTTTTAGAACAAGAAGAACATTCTCCTATTACTGTGAAGGAACCCATATTTGGTGAAATAAGTTTATAATCTTTAATTATTACACTGGATGTTGCAGAGGAAACACTGTAAGAAAATGAACTCTCTTTGTTAAAATTTTCTTTCATACCCTTAAGGGGCGACGATTGCGCTAAGAATAAGATGATAATTTTCGGGCTAAAACTAGATTATGGGCGACAACCCACTGAACACATAAGAGTTTTCAACAAACAGGGGGGGGGGTAGGAAATGCTTCTGAAAAGATGCCTTCGGGTGTCTCTTCATACATTCGAGAGAAGCTTTCCCCTTATCTTTAATAAGCATTGCTATCGCCAATCTCGCAATCTTCAAGCAACTCTATTTTGGTCAAAAGAGCTTATTCTGAGTTCTAATTCCCCGAATTCTGTAAGCTTGCTTGGTCTACTTTGTTCTGATTTCATTGTATTCCTCCGTATTCAGCATTCGCCGGTGTCACAAAAAGCAAAAGCATATCAATTCGTTGAGGCAACTAGTCTTGGTAAGGTTTACCACTGAGGGTAGGCAGTGTGCATTCTTCTCTCGGCTCTAGAACAGGTAGTTTACTTGCTCGACCATAGGGAGAGGGAGAGGAAGAAGGGAAGTTAGCCTTTCTTCTTTCTTTGCCAAAGCGGGGCCCACCGTTATCATGTTGCATGATGAAACCTCTTGGTCTTCATCTGAGAAGTGGTTTTGTTGCTCTCTTGGATTTCAGGTGGTCCGCAAGGGTGACCGGAACCCTTACCTTAATTCTTTGGGGTAACCACTTCCCAATCGTCATCCTCATTGAGATCGGGGTCTCCCCACATTATATCTCCATCTGGGCTATTGACGGCTACCAACCCCCGCAGTATCTCTTCTGAGTAATCAGGGATGACCCGAACTTCGGTGTCCAGAGGATCCATCTCTTCGACGGGTATAGAGACTGGTTGCAGTGCTCCAAACCTTCTTGCGCCAGCTCTTTAAAGACAAAACACTGTCTTAGTGTATGTCCCACAACCTGTGGAACCGGCAGTAGTTGGAATCATCAACTTTATCGATCTCGGCGGGTCGCTTACACGGAGGTAGAGTAGAGTCAGCTGACCGTTAGCGATCAACATGTCAAAAGATGGCGTCTACCTTGCTTTCATCGAAATCCCCAACTTTAGAGAGTCGTTCTTTGAGAGAGATTTTCTTTGCCTGCTTCTTTTCATCCCCGTTTTCGTTCTTTTGCGCAGGGGCGTTGGGCTTTTTCCTGTCCAGCGATTTGTATCGCCATTGATTCTTTATTTTTTGTTTTAGAAGACTCGCCTCTTCTGATCTACGACCACCCTTCTCTTTTTCATGATCTTTGAGGGCAGCCTCTGTTTCCGTGGCAATGGCTAAGAGCTCCCCCAGTGTTTTAAGCTTCAAGCCCACACCAGCTTCAGGCGTGGCTTAAAGTAAAAATTCATTCGACACATGTCAGTCAGACTCTCGTGGGAGTGTGGCTCTGGGCATTTTACTGCCAACGCTCTCCATCCTTTCATAAAGGAATCGACTGAATCATTGTGCGCTTGCTTAGTGGCACACAGCTGGCCTGTGGTGGATTTTTCGTCCTCATCCGCCCACGAGTTTATGGTTCCAGCAGGCAACCTGGCATACCAATCGAATGCAGTCTCGCAGAGGGTGCTTACGAAAAGACGTATCATCAAAGCGTCGTTTCCGGCAATGCCCCCAGTAAATGCCTTAAAATTACAAATATGCTGCCTAGGGGCCCCTCTCCCGTCAAAAGACTTCAGGTTGGGTTGTTTGAACTTGGGGGGAAAGGCCTTTCCATGTAAAGGGGTATGGCGCGACAATCCCTTTTTGCTTCATTTAACTTTCTTCATTCAATTGAGAGAGAGTCTGTTGAAGATCCCTCCGCCCTATTAGTAAAGCTACTTGATCATCTTCAGATTGGCGTATCTCCTCGTGTCGCGAGGACTGCCCCTCGGTCATGTTCTTCTGTGGATTACTGGTTTCGCCAATTTTTTCTGACCTTGGGGATCTCCTTGTTCTGCCTTGTCTTTTGAACAAATAAGAGCTCGCATAGCTTCTCTAATCTCCATCATCTTATCTAGCCTTTCTTCGGTACTTTTGTTGAGTTTGGCTGTGGCTTCTTTAGGGGGTATTTCGTCCTCGTTGGTTACAAAGACGTGTTCTGTTCTTTACACTTCTGATGAGACGGTACGTGCCAAGTCTTCGGACTCATCGGAAGACGGGTCATCACCGGGTTCTGTTTGGCCTCCGGGATTGTCATATATGACAACCGATGTTGCTCGTGACACTTAAAATCCTTGGCCTTGTTTTTCCAACCTCGCCCTCAACTAATACTTAGTTAAGCCCTAAAGCCCTCGCTCGCGTTCGCCGAGATTCAGTTTCAAACAACTGAGCAAGAGGGATGTCGGAATCTATTTCGGGGACCATTTTGCCCTTCTTTTTCCGCCTTACCCACCATGTTAACTGTTACAACAGATTCTTCGTGCTCTTTTGGAACCCATTTATGGGGGCTGCTTTGGTGTTTGGGCAAGCTTTCTTTTTATTGCCCGTTGACGGGCCCTTCGGCCTCCCCTTCTTTTCTTTCTGTTATGACAAAAGCCTTTTCTTGCCGGCCTTCTTTCCCATTCCAGCGGCTTGTTTGTTCGCTCGTAGATGCCTCATCGTTCTCAACATGTATGTTTCCTTTGCTGATCCGGTCTTGAATAGTTTGTTTGAGTGTTGGTGCCATGCCCCCCAATTCCATGGTACTTCACAAGTAGTCATTCGTATTGCACCATCTCGGTTTAGGCCGAAGAAGGAAGGTTTAGTTTTCGCGCCCGTTCTACTCGCCCTTTCCGTCCAAAAAAGACGGATTCTAAGGTTTTTCCCAGGTTAGAGAACTTTCCCCGCTGTCCTTCTTTCAGCCGGTCCTAACTTCCTTCTCTTCTGGTTAATCCTATGAATCGGTAATCGGAT